AGGAATTAGTCACTTCAACGGTCTTCGATGGTTATACGAGTATCCAAAGTACGAACGAGATGGATGTTTGTTGTCCCAACCATTCTTGTTAGTTCCGATCCTAATTTAGAAATTTAGAAAGGGGGCTATTTCAAATATAACAAAGTTTTCGTGGTGTTGATTCCTAGGTGTAGTGATTCTTCCCTTCTGCTGTCCATTGGTGGTAATAGTCGAGTAGGATTGGTCTGTAATACAGAGAACCCATAGGTGTAACCTTTCGCTTAAGACTAGAGTCGAAAACTAAAGCATTTGAGGCCGCATCAATCGAGGATACACGAAAGAAGGAATTGTTCTATTTCCACAACCAACCAAACTTCACCTTCAACAGGCGTAGGTTTCTTTCAGTAATAACGATTTTTTCTTTCTATCCCGAATCGAATCATATGTCCCTCGCGTAAGACTGATAAAATCAATTTAATAAAAATAATCAAATCGCACCATCTCTGTAATAGGTAAATGCCTCTTTTTCTCCCGAAGTTGTCGGAATAATTCGTAATAAGATATTGGCTACAATTGAAAAGGTCTTATCAATAAAATTTCCATTTATCCGCGATCTAGGCATAGTTAATAACCCATTCGATAATTTTTCTCATTACCTCTAGTGGAAAATAATCCCACAAATCAAATAAAGAATAAAGAAGTTGTACAGTACGAAATCACATAAAAATAAAAAAAAAAAAGGGTCGTTTAAAAAAAAGATGCGGACCTTCCCACCCAAATTGTTCCTTTTTGACAGGGATCCGTAGGAAATATTTGAATCCGATTGGATTTCATTCAAATCTAGTAGTATACCAATGAACGGAACTATTTCATCGAAGTGTAAGAATCTATAAATTTTTCCTATGGATTGTGATACCTCTATAAATAGAAATTTGGATTGGATTATTATCTAAAGCTAAAGAAAGAGTAAAAAAAAAATCGAATAATCATTCTAGGATCAAACATTCTATGATCAAAATAGAATCACCCTCGATTTTGTGTTCATAGCGTGTATACACCATACAATCGAAATCTATAAATCCCCATGGTATGATTCATGAATTTGTAATAGATCTTTTGGGTAAGGAGTTTTTGTTGAGAAATGTGAAACTACAACGGGATTTTTGAATTCCCATGGAAACATAATAGAAAATATAGATTCATCAGTCGATTTGTTCCATATTGGTTTAATCCGGTATAAATATCATAACATAAAAGTGAAAGGGCGGAATCTTGACAAAATGAATAGATATATCTTTTGTTTTAAATGTTTTTTCACAAAAATCAATGTATTTTTGTTGCCCCCCGAACCTCCAAGGAAGGTCTTTCTTTTTTTCTATTTAGAATTATTAGAATTGATTGGTCATGCCTATACTGCAATAAGATGAATACTGCAATACAATAATACGAATGTGAATGACTCGCTATTCGCTCAGTTTCTGGATAATAATCCTAAGATTGTGTAGGAGGGATGGCCGAGTGGTTGAAGGCGTAGCATTGGAACTGCTATGTAGGCTTTTTTTGTTTACCGAGGGTTCGAATCCCTCTCTCTCCGTACCCTCACCTAATTCATGAACATTACTAACTGCAATGTATCAAATAACAATAATATATCAAATAACAAGGGGATACCATTATCTCAACAGTTAAACCTTTCTTTGATATGGATTCTCTATTCCTAATTGGAATTGCTGTGGTATGGAAAAAAATACGGGGAATAATAACCAACTAAGGCATGAAAATACCCCCCCCCGATCATTTATGATACATGAATGGGGGAAAATCAAAAAAGCCCTTAAAGCCCTTTAGGTTGATTTACTTCGGCGAAAGGGGGGCAAAATTATCCGAACCTTTGTTATTATTTTAGTTCGGTTCAAGTCTGACGGGAATAATATTCTACGACTAGCAACTCGTTTATTTTCAAACCGACCCACTTACTATCTATTATTTGATTGACTACTCCTTTATATTGGGATGAGTGAAGAGTTAAATGTTTCGGCAATTCCTCATGGGGGGATGAATCAAGATAATTTTGAATCAGAGCTCTTGATTTTTGTTCATCCCTTGTCGTAATAATATCTCGGGGTTTACAGCGATAACTTGGTATATCTACTATATGACCATTAATAAAAATATGCCTATGGTTAACAAATTGCCGGGCTTCGGGAATGGTCGAAGCCATACCCAATCGAAAAAGGATGTTATCCAAACGCATTTCAAGTAATTGTAGTAAAATCCGACCTGTTGACCCTTTGGCTTTTCCAGCGATACGAACGTATTTAAGTAATTGCCGCTCCGTTAGACCATAATGAAAACGCAACTTTTGCTTTTCTTCTAGACGAATACGATATTGAGATCTTTTCCCGGAACGCGATTGATTTCTAAGATCACTTCCAGGTCTAGGCCTTTTACTAGTTAGTCCCGGTAAAGCCCCCAGACGGCGTATTTTTTTGAAACGAGGCCCTCGGTAACGAGACATAAAGACTCCTTATTTTTATTTTATTGAAATTTCATTTTACAGAAAAAACCGAAATTAAGACTGAACTAAACGATAAACGAAGCGAGATCCACTGACGTACTCTATTACAAAGAAGAATGAGAAAAATTGTATCAATAGCCATACTTTTTTGTCTATATAGGAAGTTAGGGATATTTTTTCGAATTTGTTTGGTAGAGATCTAATTGCTCCATTATTCATAGTTGAAAGTTTTTACCCTATATTACCCCTATAATGAATGGATGGGTGGCCTTTGGCGAAAGAGAAACAAAACAAATCTTTGCAATATTCCGTGATTTCAAGGAGACATTATGAATCAATAAAGTAATCAATCATCTAAAAGTAAAAAAAAAAGTAAAAAATCGAACAAAGATAGAGAAAAGCCAGCTATCGGAGTCGAACCGATGACCATCGCATTACAAATGCGATGCTCTAACCTCTGAGCTAAGCGGGCTCACATAACAGAAATTGTATTGTTCATAGGAATTTTAGTAAACTACTGGAATCTTAGTTAGCTATTTATTAGCAATAAATTCCTAATTTAGAATATATAAAGAGTGGAATAGAAGTTCGAATGAGTAGAATATTCCATAATATAACAAATAACAATGAATATTAATATAACGATTAACAATAATGGCTATTTTGAATTGAAATAAATAGAATTTTTTTTAACCCTATTCATATATATTCTATTTCTATTTTTTTTTATTAACTATTTATTTACTATATGATTATGTAATATAATAGAAATAGAGAATTATGAAACTATAGTTATGTTATATATATATATACTATTAGTATTAGAATAATTCTGATCCGTTATAGCACTTATGATAAAAAAATCATGTTCTAATTATATTATTAATAGCTATAGCAGTAGAGGGTCGACCCTCTTTTTTAAAGAAAAGCGATATAATTCAGATTATAACATAATGAGCCATTTCTCTGGTTTCATTCGGAAAGGTAAGGGATAAGACAAAAAAAGAATCGACCGTTCAAGTATTCCAAATCTTTCAGGAAAAGTGAGAGGGGGAGAAGCATAGATAGGCAGTATGTATCCATCCATATTGAATTGCGGATACAGAAATGATAGAATCATTTCTGATTTGATCAAATATGGGTCCCCACTAGAGATAAAAAACGGTAGACAAGAAATCAAATAGGAAAGACAGAGAAACTTTTTCGATATAGGACTCCGTATCTCAAGAATTCACTGCAATGGTTCCAGCTAAAATGAAAAAAGAATGAAAAAAAAGAAGGGGATGGCATCCCAACCAACGGGATCCTAGTCTCAAAAGAAAAAAAAAAGGGGGGTATGGCGAAATTGGTAGACGCTACGGACTTGATTGGATTGAGCCTTGGTATGGAAACCTACTAAGTGAAAACTTTCAAATTCAGAGAACCCCTGGAATTAAAAATGGGCAATCCTGAGCCAAATCCTGTTTTCAGAAAACAAACAAAAAGGGGTTCAGAAAAGGAGACTCAAAAGTGGATAGGTGCAGAGACTCAATGGAAGCTGTTCTAAGAAATGGAGTTGATTGCGTTGCGTTAGTGGAGGAATCCTTCTAGTGAAACTCCAAGAAAGGATGAACTTATCTATATACATACGTCTACGTACTGAAATATCAAAGATTCATGATGATCCGAATCTGTATTTATGAAAAATGGAAGAATTTTTGTTTTTGTAAATCAATTCCAAGTTGAAGGAAGAATCGAACATTCACTGATCAAATCAGTCACTCCATAGTCTGATAGGTCTTTTGAAGAACTGACTAATCGGACGAGAATAAAGATAGAGTCCCATTCTACGTGTCAATACCGACAACAATGAAATTTATAGTAAGAGGAAAATCCGTCGACTTTAGAAATCGTGAGGGTTCAAGTCCCTCTATCCCCAAGAAAAAGAAAAAAAAAAAGGCCAATTTTACTCCCTAACGAGTTATCTTTTTTTTTTTCTTTTCGGCAGCAGTTCCAAATTATCTATGTTTCTCGTTCGCTCTACTCTTTCCCAACCCAAATGGGTGGGAAGAGAAATGTTTTTCTTTTATCACAATACTTGTGATGTATACGTACAAATGAGCATCCATGGGCAAGGAATCCCAATTTGAATCATTCACAGTCCGTATGATATTAAAATTTTGAACGCCAAAAGTATTCTGTTTGAAGATCCAATTAATTCCAAGGGCTGGGTAAGACTTAGTTTTGTAATGCTTTTTTAGTCTCTTTAATTGACATAGGCCCAAGCCCTCTAGTAGTATGGGGATGACGCATCAAGAGGGGCCGGGATAGCTCAGTTGGTAGAGCAGAGGGCTGAAAATCCTCGTGTCACCAGTTCAAATCTGGTTCCTGGCATGTGGTTAATAATTGATATTCGTACAAATGTATCGATATGGATCCGTATACATATTCATAAATAGTCTAAATCATGCTAGATACTTATCCATTTCCATTCGGATATCTAGATCTACAACCCCGAATTTTT